AAGTGTGATCCCCCCTAAACAATAAAATATGTTGACATGAGGAGGAACATATTTACTAGTTATATCATCTGCAATCGCCTGAATCTCAAGACGTTCCTCAAACCAATCATATACTTTATTGAGATAGGTAACCCAATGGAACTCCCCCTCTGAGAACCGTATATGAGAATTTCATCTCGTACGGCTCAAGCGGAAACACACAAATACTGATTTCAACGGATATATAATAGAAAGTTAAAAACTTCATTAACCACTTGATTCGATTTGCCTCGAAGATACGAAGTAACAAAAATCCGGAATCTCTTCTTTGTGATGATAATGCCAAAAAATATCAAGTTGGCTCATCTGTCTTTCTTTATGTTGATCGTTACAGGCCTCTTGAATCTTCTCTTCCCTATTTTTTATTTGTTATTTGATTTATTGTTTTTTTTTGTGCGTACTGCGGATTTACTCTTGTTTTACTATTGATAGGAATTCTCTTGTTGAGACCCTATGAATCAATTGAAACCTCAGATTCATACTAGAACCACGATGATTTAGCCTCAAGCTAAACTCAAAGGTTCTCTGAGTAAGAACCTTTGATGATCACTTATTGAATGAATGGATGTAATGACTCAACAAAATCTAGAGAAAGAGTTATCCTTCGGTCAAAATAAATCTGAAGGAATAAAATTCGTTTGATTTAGGAAATACCTATTTGAATTTTTTTTGAGTCCGGTTGCGAGGTCTGAATAAATAGTAGGTATGAATCATAGTTCAAATATTTCTTTTCTTGATCTATTCTATATATTCCGTGCCCCAGATACTAGAATAAATATCCGACGAGGTAGAATCATCTTGATAGAGATAACAGGTCCATTCTATGTATTATCAATAGGATCAATTATAACAAGTCACACACTCATATTCCGGAAATACCAAAACAAATAAATTCCACGGTCGAACTACCAGAATAGAATGGTCTAGAAATCCAAGTCTAAAGTAATTTTTTCTTTGATTGAAAGACTAGGACTTCATAGTTCTTATAAACCTAACTCATTGAAATTCCATCCAGTAAAACGGAAGAATTATAAATTTCCAAAATAATAGATAGGAATATCGCAAATAGAGCCATTGCGACCCCCATAAGTGGTGTAGTCCCCCATCCCGGAGCTACTTTACCATATTCCGAATTCAATGGTTTCAATAAATCCCCTACAGTAGTTCGTCTTGGCCCAGATCTAGAACTATCCTCAACGGTTTGTGTAGCCATAAATCCTATTTAATGATTGGTTGAGATCTGTTGACTTTGTATACTATTCCGTTGTAGTTGTAAATAAACGATCTTATCGTAGATCCATTGTGATCTTGAAATTATCTAAAAATGGAAACAGCAACCCTAGTCGCCATCTCCATATCTGGTTTACTTGTAAGCTTTACTGGGTACGCCTTATATACCGCTTTTGGGCAACCCTCTCAACAACTAAGAGATCCATTCGAAGAACACGGGGACTAGTTGAAGTAATGAGCCTCCCATATTGGGAGGCTCATTACTTCAATTAAATTATTTCGAAAGGTTATTTCATTTTTTTAGTCGGAACCTTAGGTGGTTCTCGAAAAAAGATAGCGAAAAAAATTATCCCTAAAGTCGAGACTAAAAGGAATGTATAAACCAATGCTTCCATGGATTCGATCGTGGTTTACAATTATAGCTTCCACACCTATTCATTTGGGATCATTTACCATATCATATAAAGAAAAAAAGTCAAAGAAAAGATGGTGATTCAAGTCAAGATTTCTCTGATACCCAATGTCAAATAAAAAAAAATAGAGGCGAAAGATACCACAACAATGTCGTATCAGACTACTTGTCTCCTTGTAGTTGGATCTCCAAGTTTTTGGAATGCTCCAAATTCCACTTGAGCATCCAAATCTGGATCAATACCAGCAAAAACATCTCTGAACAAGGTTCTAGCGCCATGCCAAATGTGTCCGAAAAAGAAGAGCAAAGCAAACGTAGCATGCCCAAAAGTGAACCAACCCCTTGGACTGCTACGAAAAACACCATCGGATTTCAAAGTAGCCCGATCTAATTCAAAAATTTCACCTAATTGGGCACGTCTAGCATATTTTTTCACAGTAGCAGGATCAGAATAACTTACTCCATTAAGTTCGCCACCATAGAACTCAACAGTAACACCTACTTGTTCAACACTATACTTTGATTCTGCCCTTCTAAAAGGAACATCAGCTCTCACAATTCCGTCTTCATCTACCAAAACTACCGGAAATGTTTCAAAAAAAGTAGGCATACGACGTACAAAAAGCTCGCGCCCTTCTTTATCTCTAAAGACGGGGTGTCCTAACCATCCAACAGCAATTCCATCCCCATTGTCCATTGAGCCTGCTCTGAATAATCCCCCCTTTGCCGGATTATTACCAATATAATCATAAAAAGCTAATTTTTCGGGAATTTTAGACCAAGCTTCCGATAAACTAAGATTTTCGGCTAGCCCGGCACTAACTCTTCGATATATTTCTTGCTGAAAGTATCCCTGATCCCACTGATAACGAGTAGGACCAAATAATTCGATTGGGGTAGTTGCTGAACCATACCACATAGTTCCAGCAACAACAAAAGCTGCAAAAAAAACAGCAGCGATACTACTGGAAAGTACAGTTTCAATATTGCCCATACGTAATCCTTTGTATAGACGTTGAGGCGGACGAACACTAAGATGGAATAGGCCTGCTAATATGCCCAATGTACCCGCTGCAATATGATGAGAGGCTATTCCTCCCGGAACAAAAGGATCAAAACCTTCCGCGCCCCACGCTGGATTTACAGATTGTACTTTTCCAGTTAGTCCATAAGGATCGGACACCCATATTCCAGGACCATACAAACCTGTTACATGAAATGCGCCAAAGCCAAAGCAAGCTACCCCTGAGAGAAATAAATGAATTCCAAAGATCTTGGGCAAATCCAAAGAAGGTTTTCCCGTACGTTCATCACAGAATATTTCTAGGTCCCAATATACCCAATGCCAGATAGCTGCCAAGAAGCACAAACCGGAAAACACTATGTGTGCCCCTGCCACACCTTCATAACTCCAAATACCCGGATTTGTTATAGTTCCTCCTGAAATACTCCAACCGCCCCACGAATTGGTTATTCCTAAACGAGTCATGAAGGGTATAACGAACATACCTTGTCTCCACATCGGATCAAGAACGGGATCAGAGGGATCAAAAACCGCTAATTCATATAAAGCCATCGAACCAGCCCAACCAGAAACTAGAGCTGTATGCATTATATGAACAGAAAGCAATCGACCGGGATCATTCAATACGACAGTATGAACACGATACCAAGGTAAACCCATGGAAATACCTCTTTATCAAAGAAAAATAGACACTATGCCGCTTTATTTTATCGCATTGGAAAAGACTATATATACTAACCATGTACCTAACCTTTTCAGTAGATTCCGTATCAGAAGGGATTAATATTTATTCCATTCCATTGAAAATAACGTGAAAATAACGGAACAATTTTGTTCGTAAGAACAAAGAGAAGCAGATCTATTCTATACCCGATAAGTACCAATACGCAATGGGAGGATTGGTCCCATTTTTGGGGAACGAATGGATAGATACTTGTTTATCATTCGAACGATCGATTTCTTCGTTCAAATTTTTTCTTTATTCATTCTGTCTTACTCTATAAACTTTCCAATCTATGTATCAAATAGAATAAAGAGAAAAAAGGGATGAAGACAATAAACCATTGATTGTTACGTTTCCATATTAAAGTGAAGTATAGTACTAAATTTTTTTCTTTAATTTAATGCCCATTGGTGTTCCAAAAGTACCTTTTCGGAGTCCTGGAGAGGAAGATGCGGTTTGGGTTGACGTATAGTGCGACTTGTCAGACATATTGGGTCATATGGGATTTACCCGTTCTCTCCCCTGATCGAGATATCCTCTGTTTCGCCCAAGAGATATTGTATTGAGTGAGGCATCAATCAATCATTCGGAGCGTGAAGTGCAATTAGATCAATTTATTTTATATTGGGGATCAATATTATCAATTTAGAAGAATTTATGGTTTACTTGGACTGATAAAATAAAGTATCCAGGCTCCGTTCAGAAAATACCAAATCGATAACAAATTGTTAATATAATATATGTATGATTACCACTTGTATCATAAATGATTCTTATACCTACTATTACTATAGTAGTGATAGTAGTGATCCCAAATTGCCGACCAACGGAATAGTATGATGAATACATCAAATAGTTTTGGGAAAGCAAGACACGAAATTAACAAAAAAAAAGAAGTCATAACAAAAAAATGGTACTGAGACCATTTGTCCTATATGTGCAAATAGAATTCGGACAGATCTTTTCCCGGGGTAGACCATGAACCTAAAAGAATTGAAAGGGCCCATTCAGGAACAAGACAATGACATCGTGATTTTAATATCGATGAAACAATACATCAATGATAGGTTAGTTTAATAAGTTCAGTAATCTCTTTTTTTTTTTAGAGGGAAGGGAGCCTAAACTCATCTCGTTTTTTTTAATAGAAGACCTTTCATTAAGAAAACCTGTTACATAAAAAAAAAAAGAAATAAAACTGGAATCGACACATTGATTCTTTTTTTTCTTTTTCGCAATTTTTTTTGAACCGTATGTATCCAAAGGTGCACGTACGGTTCCTAAGGGATGCAATTTTGTCCTAATCAACCGACTTTATCGAGAAAGATTACTTTTTTTAGGCCAAGTGGTTGATAGCGAGATCTCGAATCAACTTGTTGGTCTCATGGTATATCTCAGTATAGAAGATGGTACTAGGGATCTTTATTTGTTTATAAACTCTCCCGGCGGATGGGTAATACCAGGAATAGCCATTTATGATACTATGCAATTTGTGTCACCTAATGTGCATACGATATGCATGGGATTAGCCGCGTCAATGGGATCTTTTATTCTGGTCGGAGGAGAAATTACCAAACGTCTAGCATTCCCTCACGCTTGGCGCCAATGAGTTTTTATTTGATTGAAAAAAAAAGAAGACTATGCCTTCGCCACATTGATTATAAAAGAAAATTATAAGTAATAATAGCATGGCACTTCGGGTTCGATATGAACAAACCATTATTGTTTTTTCATAACATGAGATTTTGTATCGAGATAGTAGTATGAAATAAAGGTTATTTCCGATTTGATCTTATGTGTCGGGAGTACATTTCAGTGTCACAAACCATTTTTCTTCCACACCAGAAGTCTCTTTCTGATACTTATGCTATGAAAGAAAGAGTACGAAAATGAAAAAAAAAAAGATCATTTTTTACTTATTTGATCGTATCAAAAAGAAACTTTGGGATTGCTAAATCACAGACGAGATAAATATATAAAGTAACAGAACCATCATAGTATTCTTTTTTACTTCTATGAAAGGAAGGGTGGTAAATGGATCATTCAACGATCTGGATTAGATGGATTCTATTTCTTTCTTCGATAGAATAGAAGAGAAGAAAAAGTCAATTCCATTGCGGAGCCGTATGCAATGAACAAAAGATGCCTGTACGGTTATTCAATTCTATTTGATTTTTTTTTCTTGTTATTTTTTTATCCCCTACTTTAGTTTAGCCCAATCATGCGAGATAGAAGAACCGTTCATGATGTTATATCAATATCATCAGGGTTATGATTCACCAACCTGCTAGTTCTTTTTATGAGGCACAAGCAGGGGAATTTATCCTGGAAGCGGAAGAACTGCTGAAACTTCGCGAAACCATAACAAAGGTTTATGTACAAAGAACGGGCAACCCTTTATGGGTTGTATCCGAGGATATGGAAAGGGATGTTTTTATGTCAGCAACAGAAGCCCAAGCTCATGGCATTGTTGATCTTGTAGCGGTCGAAAATTAAAATACTGGGGATTTCGTATAAATCCATTTTATTTCAAACCATAATTAAAATTTTCTGTGATTTGATATTGAATAGAAATAATTCATGATGATCAATCATCAGGTTAAGATCGATCTAAACCAACCCATTTTATTCTATATATACATATATATACATACGACATGCCAACTATTAAACAACTTATTAGAAACACAAGACAGCCAATAAGAAATGTTAAAAAATCTCCCGCTCTTAGAGGATGTCCTCAGCGTCGAGGAACATGTACTAGGGTGTATGTGCGACTCGTTCAGATCATAAGTTCGAACAAATGAGACAATTTTTTCAGTATCAATGACCGGTACCAATGAATAGGATAGATAGAGAAGATCTATCATATACCCATATTGTATATGGAATTTATGGTTTCCATTGGTGCAAATCCAATCATCTAGATTTGAAATAAGAAGCAATTCCCCATTGGTAGCAAATGGTTATCCATTAAGCGGAGGAAATGGTATCATAAGAAGCAAAAAGGTTATGCTCCTTTTCTTGAAAGAACGGACTAACAGGGTCAGCTACCTAGCCAACTTTCATAATTAAATGCCGTCACTGTATGGATAACTCTTTTTGTGAAAAGAGCTATTACTGTAGATAGGTAGAGCCAAAGAGTGTGAACTATACAAGTTAACAATAACATTTGATTAAATGAAAGAAGAGGCTCCGGTGTATAGAGAGGACCTCACCGTTTAAGAGGTAACCATAGAAACGATGGAACCCACTATTTTTTTTATTTAGTATCGTTCTAATTTCTTATTTCCAGTGAAATAAATGGAAGGAATAGAATACAAAATCGTGGTTGGGAAGGTCATAGTAGCAAAAGCCATTGGAATTGATATTTTATATATCGGAATAATCCGTTTTGTTATTAATCGACCGGGGAAGGGGAAAAGGATGACTGAAAGAAGAGAAATCAATTAGTTATTCATTAAGCTTTAATCTGATTCAATGACCAGAGTTAAACGAGGATATACAGCTCGGAGACGTCGAACAAAAATTCGTTTATTTGCATCAACCTTTAGAGGGGCTCATTCAAGACTTACTCGAACGATTACTCAACAGAAAATGAGAGCTTTGGTTTCCTCTCATCGAGATAGAGGCAGACAAAAGAGGGATTTTCGTCGTTTGTGGATCACTCGGATAAACGCAGTAACTCGTGAGAATAAGGTATTCTATAGTTATAGTATATTAATACACAATCTGTACAAGAAGCAATTGCTTCTTAATCGTAAAATACTTGCGCAAATAGCTATATCAAATAAGAATTGTCTTTACATGATTTCCAATAAAATTATCAAATAAAGGAGATTCAAAAGTAATATACAGGAATGATTGAAAGGGAATTCCCCGGAGAATGAACTCCGGGAAGATATAGAATAAAAATAAATTAAGATAAGTAGTAGAAATGAACGAACATCTTTCAATAAAAAAAATATTTCTTCTTCTCCCCCATTTTTGTTTCTTATATTATAACACAAGAATCAAATCAGGATTCTAGGCCTTTTCGAACAAAACATCAATCTGAGCTTGAGTTCCAATTGGATTTTTGAGTCAATTGAGGAGTATGCCTATTTATTTCTGGTTCTAGGACCAGTAGTTCTTGGGATCGACTCAGCTCTCTCAAATTGTTTCTCATTATTAAGAAAAGGTAACAAAGATAAAATACGAGCTTGTTTTATAGCAATAGTAATTAATCGTTGTTGTTTCAAGGTCAATCTATTCACTCGTCTAGATAATATTTTTCCTTGTTCACTAATAAATCGACTAATTAAACTCATGTTTCTATAATCGATTCGATCCCCCGATCCAATTGGGGGCAAACGCCTACGAAAAGATCGCTTGTATTTACGAAAAGGTTGCTTGGATTTATCCATGGTTTATTCCTTATCTCTAAAGTTCAATTTATTTATTCATTTCGGATCCAACCGAAATAGGCTTTGATTCATATATTATTTCATTCATATACTATATATCTATACACATGAAAGAATATCTACATAAAATCGGGTTTGATTTGTATATATTATGTATATTATATATGTTAAGTTCTTACTCTTCCTGTCCTGTTCTTTGGAAAGATCGAACACATGATGTTTCCCTCGATCTATTTCTTGATTTCCCCATGAATCGTATGCTTATGACAATAGCGACAAAATTTTTGCAATTCTAATCGACTGGGTGTATTGTGGCGATTCTTTTGAGTAATATATCTAGAAATGCCCCGCGATTCCTTATTGACACTATTTCGGACACAACTGGTACATTCCAAAATAACTCTGACTCTGACATCTTTACCCTTGGCCATGAACCTCCTTTAGATTTTGTATCGACTTAACTTAAGTCTTATATTTTCGATCCGAACCGAAGAAGAAGAAAAAAATCAATAGAAGTTACTAGTTAGAAATTCCATTTCTAAGCATTTCATTGTAATTCTTCTTATTATCTTATCTAATTAATTTATTATCTAATTAATAGAATATGTATTAATATAGTATATATTAAGTTAAGTAATACAAAATAGAATAATAATTAAGTAATACAATTTCTTTCTAACTATCAATTATTTCTATCCTAAATCCCAATATTTCATTTAAGTATCTTCTTTCTATGCTATGATTTCGTAGAGCCCGCCCTAGACCGGATACACATTTGAATTTTATTTCTGTTTTCCCAAATTCGATCTTGGATCTACCGGATTTTTTATGAGGTTCAATACACTTTTTCCTTCTCTTTCCTTACTATTCTAAAGAATTGAAAGGGAGAGGCGAGGTTTTAGTTACGTCATGTGGAATTATATTTCTTCATTTCTTCGCATATCAATAACTAGAATTAAAAAAAGGGGAATGACAGGGCATCTGGGAATAAACGATTAATTTCTATCAATAGACCCGCTAAAGACCCAAACCATAGAGTAGTTAACACAGGTGCCACGGAGAGATATGTTTTTAGATCTCGCATTGAAAATCCTCCTTCTTTATTGTAATACATATATTGTCAGATGCTGTAGTTCAAGATCATTTTTTTTATTTTTACGCGGATTTCCTAACAAAAATGGATATGTACAATGAACCAATAGATGAGATTTTCCTGTCACTAAAAAAGAAAAAGATGACCCCTTCTTCCTGAGCATTACGGATAAATATTCATTCTTTTTTATATGTTAGGTTGGGTTTCAGATGTATATAATTCTTTTATTATATGAAACCAAAAACAAGAAATGACAAGAAAGTTCTATATAGATAGAGGAGAAAATAAAGATGTGGAAAACAAGACAGGTATTTTGTACAATGACACTGTACAACAATTTTTAAAAGGGATGTAGCGCAGCTTGGTAGCGCGTTTGTTTTGGGTACAAAATGTCACGGGTTCAAATCCTGTCATCCCTACCTATTACTTCTCCTATGGGCAGTAACGAAAGATTAATTGGGATCGACTAAAATGGGGCATAATCTTTCATTTTTGGATACTATATTTATGTGAGATGTGTTAGAAGTTAAGTGGAAAAAAAATTCTTTGAAAGCGCTCTTAGTTCAGTTCGGTAGAACGCGGGTCTCCAAAACCCGATGTCGTAGGTTCAAATCCTACAGAGCGTGATTCTGTCTATCTTATGTATGTCGAATCACAATAAAATAACTTAACAAAACAAAGTTGAATTGCAACTGGAATTTGACCTCCTCCCTGTAGGAGGTCAATCAAAAAAAGAAATGTTACTCAATCAAAGGTCCAACTGATCACCACGTCTGTATTGTAAATATGCAGTCACAAATAATCCTGCCAAAGTAATAGGAATTAGACCTAAGACGATTCCAAATAGAAAAACTTCAATCATTTCGGTTTGTTTGAGGGGATAAAAAAGGGGGGTAAGATCTATCCCTAAATATTAATCTGAATTATGCGTGAATCTCAATGACCAAGAAAAAAAATTGGCAATTGGTGCGGGAAAGAACCATAGAATATCTGGAATTCCCGAGAAATATTTTTCTGAATTATTTATTCAATTCATTTTCAAATAAGTCGTATCTTGTTCAAACCAATAAATATA